AATATTGATTAATACGTAATCGATCGAACACTACTTGAAAACGGTCCTTCTGCTCAGAAACGAAATGTTCCAAATGTTCCTGGAAATTCTTGCTCCCATGGGACCATTTGTATCTATATGCGTCAGGATCCCGATTCATGGATCTCTCGGTTCGAGAAATAAGAGGAGCAAACCATTTCTTCTGACTCTTTTTCAAATTCGATAAATGTTGGTGGATCGTATATTTCATTATAGTTATATGATTCAGAGTATCATTTCCTATTTGATCCCTTTGAATTCCATATTCGAAGTTGCGATCGGATCTATTCATTAAAAAGAATCGATTCGATACATTTCTTATGTACCCATAGGTGCTATATTGGATTTGAATCAGATTTCGGATCAATCTATATTGATTGACTGCCTCCATTATGTTGTTGCTAGCAAATACCGCTGTTTTTAGCTTTGGATCTTCCAAATCATTCCCGCAGTAGATCCGGACCGATTTTTTTCTGATCCTTCGATAAAAAGATTCATTCTCTTCATAAAAAAGAGGAGGTAGAACCAATAAAGATTTCTTTTTCGATTCATCTCTGGAGTTGAATACCTCATTCAAGAATTTTTTTTGATCCAACCCGTAGGAATCAATAGAAAAGACAAATCCCCTATGATACACCAGATCCGGCTCGGTTATTGATAGAGTGAATAGATCTGCCATTTCTTGAAATCTCTCTTCTGATTCAAAATCGTGGTGTAACGTGTATCCCCCCCTGTTCCGGTCATGGAATAGATGAAATAAATCAAAAAATGGATTTTTGTTCAAGAATGAAATCTTATTGGAACTGTCCATATCCGGTTCATCCTTCGGAACCATATCACATCCCGGATCTGATGAAATAGGATGAATTGAGACGGTATTTTGTAAATACGTAATTATCTTGAATATATCAACCATTTCTTTCTTTTCCGATCGCCTGGAAGGGACAAAAGAAACATCTTGTTTTTTCTTCAAAAATTTCTGATCTCTAGTGGACTTCTCAGTAGGATTCGAACCCAGATGAAGTTCTGGCCATCTGTCAGAGAAAAAAGAACGAATTGATCTTGTAGGATTCCCAAGAAATTCTTCGATTTCTTCCGGAAGCAGATGATTATTCATCTGCTTCTCACGTTCCGCGAATAGCCGGGACATTGAGGAAGATCCAAAACATTTCGGGAATCGATCTGATTCTATCTCTGTTCGTTCCGTTTGAAGAAAGGAAGGATCCCAATCCCAAAGAATCGATCTTTCTTTTAGTTGCGGAATCCCTGTTTGATCGATCAATGTGTGATATTCTGAATCCTCATTTCTAATGAAATCGAAATGATCTCTGGATTGATCAGAAGATCCCTTCAATTGGCTAGAATCCGTTACTTGAACGAAAATAGATCTTGTGAAATCATATTGAATATTTGACAATACATTCCGTACCTTGCTAAAAAACCGATCCTTGTTTACCAACCACACATTGTCTAACCAAATCAAATTCTCTCTCGATACGTTCCTCAAAAAATCCGATTCGTGCCGATTCTTCCCCCAACTAACGAAGAGATCTTGGCGGAATTGCCACATATGAAATTGAGCACCATTTTGCAAAGAAATACCCCACTTGTTTCTCGAGAAGAGATGGGAAACATGCTCAATATCATTTGATTGAATGGTTGCCTCAGCTCCTTCTTGTTTGAAGAAACCCTCCCCTTCAATTGGTCTTTTTTCACGAAAAGCAGACATGAGATAACAAATCAAGTCTTTCCCTAAGATTTCAAATAGCTGTCCCGAATTCAAGTTGATTATGTTTCGCTTCTTCCTCGGAGAAAGACGATCAAACAATTCCCAATCATGGTCCTTGCGGATCCGATCATCCGTATAGGATAAAAAAAGAAACTCCAGATATTTGCTATCTTTCTCTTTGAATGAGATCTCAATTCCAGCTACGGTTTCATTAGATATCTTACAACTAGAATCCCTATTTTTTCCGATCCGGTTCCTCCACCACCGCGAACCCCGGTTAGATTCAGGCATGATACATTTTTTATTTATTGGGAGAACCCAAGTACTCTCTTGCGGATCCATGAAACAACTCTCAGAAATCTTTTTCCCTTTTGGAAGATACAGGAGCGAAACAATCAACCTATTGATATTGGAAGACCCAAAAGATTCTTCCAATGTCTCATTTCTGGGTCCAATGGAATTCATAGGTATAGGAAGAAGCCCCATCAAATAGAGATTTTTTCTTTCGACCATCTTTCGATTGTTAATACGAGATATAAGGACCGCTACTACAAGCAGTACTACACCTTTGATCGTGAAATATCGATTGCTTGTTGAACCCTGTGAAAAACGTGAAAGTAGGATACTCCAAATTCGGGGGTCAAAGAGTTTCATAAAACGTTCTTGGTGGAAAAAAATGTGAGTGAAAGGTCCCACTGAATCGAATTTGATCCATGAATCTAAGAAATAGTGAGAATTCTTGATCTTTCTCAA